ATATTTGTACTTTACTGATTTTTGAGTAGAATACCATTTGAAGTGTATAAAGTGTATAAGAAGGGTTGCATTTATTAAACACGTACGCGGATGGCTATAATATACGACTTCTCTTTTATTTTAGTACCTTCTATTCGGGACAGCCCTGGTCGTCCTTTATCAAACGAAAATCTATATTCAATGCAAAAATGAAGTAGAATTATTTTATGATAATTCCCTATCGACAACATATCTAACTAATAGATATCTGTAATTTATGTTATGGGGTTTACATAGACTCATATATTTTGTTATAATTGAAATTGAGAAGGATTTTTTGATAAAAAAAAATAAATACTGATTAGTTTTATCTCAATTTGTATTTTCTTATGTATGTCATTAAGAAAACACAATTTTTAGATTCAAATCTCCAAAAGCGTTCATAAATTCGAAGTAAGCATAAGCAGTCAATAGTTAATGGTTCCAATTTGTCGGCTGAAAATCCACATGTGATTTCTCAATAGAAAAGCGAGAGAATTTTTTTAGCATTGTGGATTTTGAGATACTCTAGAATGAATCGAAGGAATGGATCAAATCCAAAACAAAAAAATTAAAAATTTCAAGTGCAATAAAAATTTAGTAATCCGAGAAGATTTTTGTATCATTTTGGCGGCATGGCCGAGTGGTAAGGCGGGGGACTGCAAATCCTTTTTCCCCAGTTCAAATCTGGGTGTCGCCTGATCAAACAAAAAACCCGAAATCTCTTCTTTTCTTCTGTTCTGCTGATATAACTCGGAGAATAATTCTCCGGTAGAAACAGAGGAAAGATTGTTGATATTTTGTTTGATTCTAAACATTTGGTCTGAGGTTTTTCGAAAATAAAAGATTGTGAATCCTCGTTCGCATCTAGGATTCAAGGAAATATTATAATCTATTCTATAGTAGGGAGCTTTTAAGACTTTATGATTCCCTTCTATTACTATACTAAGGGACTGTCTAATGACTGGATCTTGGATTAGATTGTAGAGCCTGCTAAGAAATATGATTCTATTTAGAATTTTTGAAAGGGTTGGAAGTTGCGTTATATATGACGGACTTGCGAGATGAACGCTGGGGTATCCAATCAATATTAGATTCGATGGATAATATTTTTTTTATAGAAAAAAGAAAGAATCTTTTTTTCGATAACCCCCAGCCAAACCCCCTACCCCTCAGAGATAATCGGGAAAGGGGGTATGGATTAGGGGAAATGGAGGTCTGTACTAGATAGTGATTTATCTTTTTTAGTGATTTCTCCCTTTCCGTTTTTACTTACGAGGGTCAACAAAAAAATAGGCCTTATTATTCACATGTTCCCATTCCCTTTGGATATTTTGCTTGTGTTTAATCTTTCCCGATTCGAAATCAGAATCAGATTGGTTTATCAATAGTGTTCGGACAAAATCCCCTTTTTTTGACTCTGCACCGTTGATTCCACTATTATTAGTGAGGAATAATTCCTTTGTATTTATAGAGATAGGAGACATAATTCATATGGATATAGTAAGTCTCGCTTGGGCTGCTTTAATGGTAATCTTTACATTTTCCCTTTCACTCGTAGTGTGGGGAAGAAGTGGGCTCTAGAAGTACTACTAAATTGAGTTGAGGAATCAAACCGTATCACTTGTTTTATGGATCGTTCTGCAACGCGTTTTGAACTATTTAAAATAAAAATATCTGAATTTCGAATTTCATTGGAGTCAAATGGAGTAATCTATGATATGAATCATACTCTTTCAATCAAAGAGATATTTGAGCGATTCCCCTGTTTGTATTTCGAAAAGAAGGGGATTCAGATGATTAGAAATTTATTCTAACCTAAGATTCTTCCGAAATTTTCTATTTCAATCAATGGAATGGGCTCTTACCATCTTTATAGATGGATACTGAGGAAGACCGGACCCCTTTTTTTGTTTGATTGCTTTTCCTTTTTACTGTTCAAAGAACAAGTGGTTTTGTTAAGTGTATACGAACTTTCTATGAGAAATGATATATAGTAGTTATCTAACGAGAGACTATGCAATAATAAGATCTTGCTTCGGACAAATCACATATTGGGCATTTATCGCTTGGTTTCTAATCTTATAAAGGCGATTTATGCTTTATCGACTTTTTTCATATCATAGTTTGGGCGTTAAAAATAAGTGAGGTTTCCTCTTCTGTATTAGGAAAAGGAATTAGAATCCTAAGATAAGAATTATCTTAGATTGATCGGAACAAATAGATGTAGCAAATAAATAGAATTTGGTGTTATGTCAATTCTATACAATATGTTATGTCAATTCCATACAATATATGGAATTAATAGAATATATTACATGATCAGAATTTGTAGATTGATCTATAGAATCTATCTTTATTCTAGATTCAAACTTTATAGAATAAGAGAGTATGGTAGAAAGAAGGATTCATCTATTTCTTTCTTACCATACTATAAAATTAATAGAATACTGCCGATTAAAGTCCGCTCATTTCATTTAAG